TTGTTTCATTTCTTCTGGAAAAATCAAAAATCAAAATATTGATAAAATATGAAAAATATTGATACATAAGATAAATACAAGAATAAATAAGACGATATTCGCCCCCCGCCTATATATCTTATCCCTTCCCCTAGAAAGAAACTTGCAACACCAATCCCATTTGTAATTCCATCAATTATATATCTATCAAAAAACTGAATTAATTTGGACAATCGTCTTATACTCATAGTTAAGCCCCTAGTATAAAAAATATCTATGTAACCACGATTATATGACCAATTGTATATTACATTTTTTATTTGATCCAATAGAATTCTCCTAGGTCTCCTTTTTACAAAAAAATTGATTAAGTTCAAATTCTGGAAAGATGAATAAACAGACCCATAGAAAATGGATGCTATGAATAGTCCGAAAAGGGATACACTTACTGAAAAAATAGCATTCGTCAAAAATTCGTACCAATCCACAGAATTCTTTTGGAAAGGGTTTGTCAATGTAGTTAACCATTTCGATAATATATCAAAATATATTACTCCTTGATCAAAAGGAATTCCTATTAATCCAATGACCAAAGTAAATAGTACTAATACAAGCAGAGGAAATAGCACAGTATTTTCCGATTCATGAGGATACATGTAAGTGTATTTATTTTGAAAGTACGTACGAAAGTATTGCATCCGATTTATTACATTATTATAAATTTTATTTTTATATGTACCCTTTGAAAAAAATGAAAAAAAGAATACCTTATTATTAATATTTCTTTTTAAGATTAAGAAAGGTAAATTTTCATTGTCTATTTTAAGTGGTTCTCTCCCCCATAGAGATACAGACATTGAACAGAACAAGCTACGCTTAGTGCTACTATAATTTTGAAAATGAACGCGCAAACAGCCATCAAAAGTAAGTAAATACACTCGAAACATATAAAATGCGGTTAATCCTGCTGTGAAATAAGCTATTATTGCGAAAATTGGTGAATACAACCAACTATCAGTAAGAATTTCATCTTTGGACCAAAAACAAGCAAGAGGTGGAATACCACAAAGAGAAAGTGTACCTAATAAAAACGTGATTCTTGTAACTGGAACATATTTTTTTAAACCACCCATAAGAACCATATTCTGACTTTTATCCGGCGAATATCCAACAACGGGTTCCATTGAATGAATAATAGATCCGGATCCCAAAAACAATAAAGCTTTAGAATAGGCATGAGTGATCAAATGAAATAAAGCAGCTCGATAAGAACCTATACCTGGGGCTAACATAATATAACCCAATTGAGACACTGTCGAATAGGCTAAACTTCTTTTAATGTCTCCTTGAGCAAGAGCCAAAGTAGCTCCTAATAATAGTGTTATTATACCTATTAAAGAAATGAGATTCATTATGTAAGGTATGACTATAAAAAGAGGACGAAGTCGTGCTACAAGAAAAATTCCGGCTGCTACCATAGTAGCAGCATGAATAAGAGCCGAAATGGGAGTAGGTCCCTCCATAGCATCAGGTAACCACACGTGAAGGGGAAATTGTGCGGATTTAGCAACTGCACCAAGAAATAATAAACAGGCACATAAAATAGCAAATTTTAAATTGACCCCATTATTATGGATCAAGTTATTAACTATTTCGAACAAATCTCTAAATTCTAAACTACCTGTTATCCAATAAAAACCTAAGATTCCTAATAATAAACCAAAATCACCTACACGATTAATTACAAAAGCTTTTTGACAAGCACTTGCTGCAATAGGTCGTGTGAACCAAAAACCTATTAATAAATAGGAACACATTCCCACTAGTTCCCAAAAAATATGAATTTGTATCAAATTGGAACTAGTAACTAATCCCAACATGGAAGTATTGAAAAAACTCATATAAGCAAAAAATCTCAGATATCCCTGATCGTAAGACATATAATTGTCACTATACATAAGAACCATGATTCCAACAGTAGAAATTAGTAATGACATAATAGAAGTAAGTGGATCGATCAAGTATCCGAACTCTAAGGAAAAATCATTATTGATGGTCCAAGAACATAGATATTGATAGATAAAACTTCCATTTATTTGCTGAATAGCCAGATTGACCGAAAACCCCATAACCATACTTAGCAGTAAAACACTAACAAAAGCCCACATACGACGAATATTTTTTGTTGCTGTCGGAACAAACAGAAGTCCAAATCCTATTGACATAGTAACTGGAAGTGGAAGAAAGAGTATTATATACGCATATTGATATGTATGTTCCATAAAAAAAGAAATTCGAATTTTTCTCTTATTTTATATTTTATAAATTGAAAATTTAATTGTTTTCAATTCACCAATTATTCCAAGGGAACAATAAAAAAAATTACAATCGGTTGGCAAAGCAAATAGCAAATAATATGATCAAATAACTAAGAAAATATTACTGCTCAATATTAAAGATAGATACTTAATTAAGATACAAAATATGAAATTTGGAATCATACTACTAGTATATACTAAATTTAAGTAAAGAAAAAGTTACACCAAAACAGTATTTGATATTTGATTCGAATATGGATCATATTGACCACTAATAACTCGACTCAAAAAAATGAAAAACCTAGTTATTTTAGTTAATTTATTTGAAATGTTACGAATTTTATTAACTGGCTTCAAATCTAATAAGTAAAACTTTTGTTTATTAAGATCCAGGGAATCTTTTGTTTAACTACTTTAGTATTAACCAAGTATTAACCAGTGTTAATACGATATGTTATATGATATATATGTATATATTTATATAGTTATATAGAATTTATCTATGATTTATTATTATATATTTGTATGTTATGAAATGTTTTATGAAAATGAAAAAAAAAAAACGAAAATAAAACTATTATTGGTGCAATAAGTATAGATAAAAAGAAAGAACAATCTATTTTTTTTTGAACAATACATGTCTTTCACATAGAACAATAAAAATTAGTAACTTTTTTTTTAATGGCGGTTCCAAAAAAACGCACTTCTATATCAAAAAAACGTATTCGTAGAAATATTTGGAAGAAAAGGGGGTATTTAGCTGCAATAAAAGCTTTTTCTTTAGCTAAATCAATTTCTACTAGGCATTCAAAAAGTTTTTTTGTGCAACAAAAAAATAATAAAGCCCTGGAATAATTTGAATACACACAACACGCAAAAATTTAAACTTTTTAAGATGAATGATTCACATTAACTAATGAATTCTTGCATATTAGTTAATAATAACTGTTGCGGTATGTGGAATACCAATTCTTTTGTCTTTTATCTATAGTAATAATTCTGTCTATAGACAAAAGAATTAGCAATAGACAGATGCTACGGGGTTCTAAGTATTATTTTTTATTTTCATTAGAGTATATATATATTTAATTCATGAGATGGTTGTTTTTTTCCTATCAATTGTACTTTTTTCAATAGAAAAATCGAATAAATTGGAAAAAGTACAATTGTAATAGAGATTGAAATTCTTTTGTTATATGCCTAGCCCCAAAACCTAATTGATTTGAGAAATATGTTATCATAAATGTAGAATTATTTACACAATAGGGAATAGTAATATTTAATAATAATAAGTAAGGTATCGAAATTGTTAGAAAAATTTCTTGATTTAATGATGAAATTGTGATACATATGAAATAGTAGGTATAGTTATTTGATTTTGTTCGTTACTAAAATCCATTTTTTTTGTATCCATGAACAAAATCATCAAAAAAAGATAAAAAAAAGACGATTCCATTCTGAGTTCTATATCTCATATGAGAGCAAAACTATCCAGTTCTAACTGTTACGGAAAAATTTAATAGGACGTGAAAATTGATTGTTAAAACTGAACCCTATGACGATAGATCATTGATTGAGCATTCAAATAAAATATATATGTCTAATTTAGACTAGACACGAGTATTTATTCATCGATCCATGATCCATGTTGAATCGTCGAATCTCGACGATTCAACATGAATCGACTATTATTATTTCAAGTAAGCCAAGCCGCCATGGTGAAATCGGTAGACACGCTGCTCTTAGGAAGCAGTGCTAGAGCATCTCGGTTCGAGTCCGAGTGGCGGCATCCCATAAAAGGGCAGAATAGATTCATTCTATAATATATTTAATTCCTGATTTCCATTTGGCAATGGGACCTTTTTTATGATATTTGTGACTTTAGAACATATATTAACTCATATCTCTTTTTCGATCATTTCAATTGTGATTACGATTCATTTGATGACCTTATTAATCCCCAAAATTGCAGGATTATGTGATTCGTCGGAAAAAGGGATAATATCCACTTTTTTCTCTATAACAGGATTATTAATTACTCGATGGATTTATTCGGGGCATTTTCCGTTAAGTAATTTATACGAATCATTAATTTTTCTTTCGTGGAGTTTCTCCATTATTCATATGATTCCCTATCTTAGGAATTATAAAAATGATTTAAGCGTAATAACCGTACCAAGTGTTATTTTTACTCAAGGCTTCGTCACGTCATGTCTTTCAACTGAAATGCGACAATCTGCAATATTAGTACCTGCTCTAAAATCTCAATGGTTAATGATGCACGTAAGTATGATGTTATTGAGCTATGCAACTCTTTTATGCGGATCATTATTATCAGTCGCTCTTTTAGTTATTACATTTCGAAAAAACATGGATATTTTTTCTAAAAGGAAAAATTTATTAATTAAGTCATTTTTCTTTGCTGAGACCGAATATTTGAATAAAAAAAGAAGTGTTTTTAAAAACACCTCTTTTCTTTCATTTCGAAATTATTACAAATATCAATTGACTCAGCGTTTGGATTATTGGACTTATCGTATCATTAGTTTAGGGTTCATTTTTTTAACCATGGGCATACTTTCGGGAGCAGTATGGGCTAATGAGGCATGGGGATCCTATTGGAATTGGGACCCCAAAGAAACTTGGGCATTTATTACTTGGACCATATTCGCGATTTATTCGCATATTAGAATAAATATCCATTTTCAAGGTACCAATCCAGCACTTGTAGCTTCTATAGGATTTCTTATAATTTGGATATGCTATTTTGGGATCAATCTATTAGGAATAGGTCTACATAGTTATGGTTCATTCACATTACAATCTAATTGAATAAATTACATAAACATAAAAAGAATACAAAGAAATACATAAGATAAGAATATCAGGCCATATATAATGAAAGTTTGTGCGAGTTTTGGAGAACTATGGAAGTGGTTCTCCAAAACTCGAGATGTATCTAATTACAATTTGAATTCACTTTTTTTCATTGTATGGGGAATAAAAAATAGTAAATGAAAACCACAGAATTATAATACTTTCTCATTAATGAAAACTATCTATGAAAATAATTAGATAAAATACCTTCTATTTTATCAACTGATAGTGAGAAAACGCAATCCGGATAAATACCAATACCTATTACGGGTAAAAAGATACAGATCGAAACAAATAGTTCTCGCGGTCCAGAATCTACAAAAAGGGAGTTTGGGACATTGAATAACTTGTATCCATAGAACATCTGACGTGACATAGACAATAAATAAATAGGAGTTAATATCATTCCAATTGCCATTACAAAAGTAATTAGAATTTTTGGCATTAAAAGATATTTTGGACTGGTAATTATCCCCAAAAATACTACTAATTCGGCAACAAAACCACTCATTCCCGGCAATGCAAGAGAAGCCATCGAGAAACTACTAAACATAGTAAATATTTTTGGCATTGGAAGAGATATCCCACCCATTTCGTCTAGATAAACAAAACGTATTCTATCACAACTCGTTCCCGACAAGAAAAAAAGTGCAGCACCAATAAATCCATGAGAGAGTATTTGTAGAATAGCCCCATTAAGTCCTGTGTCGGTTATAGAACCAATTCCTATAATTATGAAACCCATGTGAGATACGGAGGAGCAGGCTATTCTCTTTTTTAAATTGCGTTGACCGAAAGAGGTTGAAGCTGCATAGATTATTTGTATCGTTCCAACTATCACCAACCAGGGAGAAAATAGAGAATGAGCGTGGGGTAATAATTCCATATTAATTCGAATCAATCCATATGCTCCCATTTTTAATAAGATTCCAGCTAGAAGCATACATGTACTGTAATGTGCTTCTCCATGGGTATCTGGTAACCATGTATGCAGGGGTATAATCGGCGATTTGACAGCATAAGCAATAAGGAAACCAAAATAGAATATTATTTCCAATGCTACAGGATATGATTGATTAGCTAATCTTTCAAAATCTAATGTTGGTTCATTGGAACCATATAAACCCATACCTAAAACTCCTATTAAGAGAAAAACAGAACCCCCTGCAGTGTACAAAATAAACTTTGTAGCCGAATACAAACGTTTCTTTCCCCCCCACATAGATAGAAGTAAGTAAACAGGAATTAATTCTAACTCCCACATGATGAAAAAAAGTAAAAGGTCTCGAGAAGAAAATAATCCTATTTGACCACTATACATTACTAACATTAGTAAATAGAACAATCGCGAATTTCGAGTAACTGGCCAAGCCGCTAAAGTTGCCAAAGTAGTGATAAATCCTGTTAGTAAAATGGGTCCTATGGAAAGTCCATCGATTCCCAGTCTCCAGTGAAAATCAAAAATATTTATACATTTGAAATCCTCCTCCAATTGGATTAATTGATCATCCAATTGGAAATGATAACAGAATACATAGGTTGTTAGGAGGAGTTCTATTAAACAAATACAAGTAGTATACCATCGAAAGACCTTATTCCCTTTATGGGGGAGAAAAAAAATGGAAGAAGCTGCAAATATTGGTAAAACGACAATTATTGTTAACCAAGGAAAATAACTCGTGATAAAGACAAGATACGCTTTGACCAGAAAAACCCGTGCTCGGAATAATATATTTTATCGAGTACGGGTTTTTGTCGGTAAAAAGGAATCAAATGATTCAAGTGGAGTTTTTTGTAACGTATCAATAAGATAGACCCATGCTCCGAGTTGTTTCATGCCATAAATAAACACGAACACTCAAAAAATTTGTTGGGCAAGCAGATTCACATCTCTTACAACCTACACAGTCCTCGGTTCTTGGCGCAGAAGCAATTTGTTTAGCTTTACATCCATTCCAAGGTATCATTTCCAATACATCTGTGGGACAGGCTCGTACACATTGAGTACACCCTATACATGTATCATAAATTTTTACTGAATGCGACATTGGGTCTACAAATTCCAGTTTTGAACATAAAACTTTTCGATCTGGTCTGGTAAAATCCATAGTAAATGAATCATATATTTATATTATAATATTATAAACACCAGACGAATCAGTGGTTTATCAAATTTTATTAATCCATCTAAAGATGGATTAATATTTCTAAATCTGTTCATAGGAAAGGGCTAAGAAATTCTGACTTTTCACAAACGTGGTCATAGCACATGCGAATTCAAATTGGTTAATCAGATCAATATGAATATATTATATAGATAAATTCTAAATTATACAATAAATATTATATATATGTCTTAATATGTCTTTATTTATATGGTTATTTATTATTATTGCTACTAATTATTCAACAAGTTGGATTGATTGATACGAGTTGATTTTCTGTTACGGTAGATCGACGAAACAATAGCTAGACCAATAGCTGCTTCAGCAGCTGCAACAGCTATAACAAAGATTGAGAAAATGTCTCCTTTTAATTGTCGACTATCAAATAAATCAGAAAATGTTACGAGATTAATATTAACCGAATTTAGTATAAGATCAAGACACATAAGTGCTCTAACCATGTTTCGACTTGTGATCAATCCATAGATACCGATAGAAAATAAATATACACTCAAAACTAGTACATGTTCGAACATCATTGACTAATTCCTCATCAAATTTCAATACGAATAACAATTCAACTGATTCACTTGACTAAAATAGAACAATTACAAAAGAAAAGAGGGTATTGGCAATAAATTTAACGAAAACCTTTCTATTTTTTATTTGATTTAGAATTTGAAATTCTAAGTATTTATTATTGACGAGCCATAGTAATTGCACCTATTAAAGAAATTAAAAGAATTATCGAAATAAGTTCAAACGGAAGATAAAAATTTGTTGATAAATGAATCCCAATTTGTTGAACATTACTTATTAGGTCCTGTTCTATAATTTGGTTTGATCTTGTAGTCCAAATAATCCCGTACCATGATGTATCTGGGATAGTAGTAATTAGTGAAAAAAAAATACTTGTACAAACCACTGAAGTGACCCCATCCCCAATGGTCCAAAGATGGGAATCATTAGAATATTCTGAACCACTTATGAACATTACAGCAAATATAATTAAGACATTTATGGCTCCCACATAAATAAGGAGCTGCGCAGCAGCTACAAAATAGGAGTTTGATGAAATATAGAATAAGGATATACAAAAAAGAACCCATCCCAATGAAAAGGCAGAATAAATTAGATTGGTAAGTAATACTACTCCCAAACCCCCTAATATAAGAACTGATCCCAGAAATATTACAAGAATATCATGTATTGGTCCAAGTAAATCCATTATGTATAAAATAAGAGATAAATAAGTCGAAATATTTCATGACCTTACTGAATGATTCAGAAAAAGGGTTACTCTATTTTTTCTTGTATATGAAATGTTTCTAATTGAATTTAATCTTATTCCTATTTTTATTCGAAAAAGAGTAATTCAAATTGTTTATTCCGAAATAAATTATGAGGAAAATGTATTTTCAGCTTAAATCAAACAATAATTCTCAATACTAAATGGTTATATTATAGTTAGTATTAAGAGTTACTAATCAACCAAAATGAAAAAAAGTTCTATATTAAAACAAAATCTTAGTAATTGGTAATCGTTCTCGAATCAGGTAGTTTATTCTTGTCTATTTTGATTTGAGTCCAATTCAAAACTGTTTGAATTGTGTAATCTCCAATTACTGACATCGGTAATCGTCCCAAAGCAATTTGATTATAATTCAACTCGTGACGATCATAAGTGGAAAGTTCATATTCTTCAGTCATTGATAAACAGTTTGTTGGACAATACTCGACACAGTTACCACAAAATATACAGAATCCAAAATCAATACTGTAATTAAGCAATTGTTTTTTTTTTATATTTTTTTCTAATCTCCAATCAACAACGGGTAGATCTATTGGACATACACGAACACATACTTCACAAGCAATACATTTATCAAATTCAAAGTGAATTCGACCACGGAAACGCTCTGATGCGATTGATTTTTCATAAGGATATTGAATAGTTACAGGTAAACGATTTGTGTGAGATAGGGTAATTATAAAACTTTGACCAATGTACCTTGCAGCTCGTATTGTTTGTTGACCGTAATTTATGAACCCAGTCACCATAGGGAACATATTAGATATCCATGAATAAAGTGATGTTTCTTTTTCTTGTTTGAGAAAGGTTAGGAATCTAGAATATCGTTATCATATTCTATTATTTATAGTGAAACAAGTTGAAAAGAAGTTGTCAATAATAGATTACCTAAAGAGATAGGTAAAAGAAATTTCCATCCAAGATTTAATAGCTGATCCATTCTCATCCTAGGTAAAGTCCATCTTGTTGTGATAGAAATGAACAGAAACAAATAAGCTTTAACTAATGTAATAAAGATACCAATTGTCATTCCAAAGACTACAACCATTTTATTTTTTACCAAAAGCTCGGGAATGAATATGTATGGAATAAATAAATTCCACCCACCTAAGTAAAGAACTGTTACAAATAATGAAGAAACTAATAAATTTAGGTAAGAAGCAACGTAAAATAAACCGTATTTGATACCTGAATATTCGGTTTGATAACCTGCTACTAATTCCTCTTCTGCTTCTGGTAAATCAAAAGGTAATCTCTCACATTCTGCTAGAGAAGAAATTAGAAAAACTATAAATCCTATAGGTTGACGCCATAGATTCCATCCCCAAAAACCATATTTTGACTGCGCCTCAACTATATCAACTGTACTTAAACTATTAGATAATCATAGTCGATAATAACATCACTCACTGTTCCTATCGCTATTCCAAAACCGTACATGAGACCTCAGCTTCATACGGCTCCTCTATGGTTACAAATAAATGTAAGGACCGATTCCGTCAACATCTTTGTAGGTAAATAGAAGAATAAAGATACGTCACATAATCCCAAATTAGACCAATGAAATTCCGTCTGCTAGAATAAGAAAAAAAACACTTCCGAATTGATCTCATTCTCATCCTTTAGAATTCAAATTTATCTTTGTTTCAGTAATAACTTAATCCTTTAATAAAATACTTGTTATGTCAATAGATATTAAAGAATTAGAGACTAGTTCATTTCATGAATCATGATAAGAATTCCATATGTATGGATAGAAGAAAAAAAATAAATATTTTTTTTCTTCATTTTTCTTATTCTATCTATATATATTTTTATTGTCTGTATTATTGTATGTATTCCATTTCTTTTGTTCCTGTTCTTCTTTCTGAGAAGAAGCTACTTCGAAAAAAGGATTAATTCGTTCTTTATAGTCATTCCCTTAATCAGTGAATAGGAGCATACTCTAGATCGGAATTGTGAGGAAGTACTGCTTGATCATTTCTACCAACTTAAAGCCCTTCTTATGATTCTTTTTATGTGGAAATACCTCTTTTTTCCTACCTAAAACTATCTCCATTACTAATCTTTTGTGTACCTTAGTGTTTCTAACCGTCCACTATTTTAGATTGATCCCAGGTATGGTAATACATACAAAACAGTAGTGGAAACTCCATACAGTTGATCTTTTGTGCCCGCTTCAAGATATGATAACTAATCAAAGAATCTAATCTTGGGGTAAACTGTTTACACTGCTTATCTTATGTTTACTTCCATTTTATTCTTGTACATAGGGAATGAGATTTTGTCTTCTTACTGCGAATTTAGAGGCTGTTTTCTTTCACTCATATAACTATCTGGTTTAACTCATCAATCCGAATGATAAATAAAAAGGGGAATATCTATTCAATACGTTCAAGCTCTTTTCTTTATTTCGAGTAGAGAAGGAAAAAGTTCATGTTCCAACGAATCGCACGTAGAGATATTGATAACACACATAGAGTTAATGGTATTTCATAACTAATAGATTGAGCAGCAGCCCGTAGACCACCCGAAAAGGAATATTTATTATTCGAGCCATATCCTGACATAAGAAGCCCAATAGGGGCAATACTTGAAATGGCGATCCATAAAAAAACACCGATACTGAGATCGGCTAAAACAAGACGATACCCGAAGGGCATTACTAAATAACTTAGTAGAATCGATATAACCGCTAGAGACGGTCCAATACTAAACAAACGAATATTACCTCTAGATGGGAAAAGGTCCTCTTTAAAAAGTAATTTGGTCCCATCCGCTATAGCTTGAAGAATTCCCAATGGGCCAGCATATTCAGGCCCAATACGTTGTTGTATCGCTGCGGATATTTCTCTTTCTAACCACACAATTACGAGTACCCCTATTATGATTCCTAATATAAGGGACAAAATGGGGATAAACAGCGATATGAGTCCATAGACTTCTTTTACGGATTCCGAACTAGAAAAAGAATTGATAGCTTGCACTTCTGTCATATCAATTATCATTTCAACGATCAACTTCTCCCATAATGATATCTATACTACCTAGTATCGTCATGATATCAGCCAATTTCATTCTTTTAACTAATTGGGGAAGAATTTGCAAATTGATGAAACCGGGTGGACGAATTTTCCATCTCCAAGGGAAAACACTATTATCTCCTATCATATAAATTCCTAATTCTCCTTTTGGGGCTTCTACTCTCATATAAAGTTCTTGTTTCGACAATTCAAAATTGGGTGAAGGTTTTTTACTAATGAATCCATATTCCAAATCATTCCATTCAGAATTTTTTGCTCTATCAAAATCAAAGCGTCGGACTTCCAAATTCTCATAGGGCCCCCCCGGAATCCCTTCTATAGCCTGTTGAATAATTTTTATGGACTCCGTCATTTCACCTATTCGTACTAAATAACGAGCTAATGAATCTCCTTCTTTTTGCCATTGGACTTCCCAATCGAATTCATTGTAACACTCATAATGATCAACTTTACGAAGATCCCATGGTATTCCAGAAGCTCGTAACATGGGTCCTGATAAGCCCCAATTTATTGCTTCCTCCCCACCAATAATGCCCACTCCTTCAACTCGGTCCAAAAAAATGGGATTCCGCGTAATAAGTTTTTCATATTCAGCAACTCTGGTTAAAAAATAATCGCAGAAATCCAAACATTTATCTATCCATCCATAAGGTAGATCAGCAGCTACTCCTCCGATACGGAAATAATTATGCATCATTCGCATACCTGTAGAAGCTTCAAATAAATCATATAGTAATTCCCTCTCTCTGAAAATATAGAAAAAGGGAGTCTGTGCACCAATATCCGCCATAAAAGGTCCAAGCCATAACAAATGAGAAGCTATACGACTGAGTTCTAGCATAATTACTCTTATATAACTCGCTCTTTGGGGTACTTGAACATTTCCCAACTGTTCTGGCGCATTTACCGTTATTGCCTCTGTGAACATAGTAGCTAAATAATCCCAACGTGTTACATAAGGCAGATATTGTATAATTGTTCGGTTTTCTGCTATTTTTTCCATTCCTCTGTGTAAATAGCCCAATATGGGTTCACAGTCAATAACATCTTCACCCTCGAGAGTAACGATCAGTCGAAGAACACCATGCATTGATGGGTGGTGAGGACCCATATTGACTATCATCAAACCCTTTCTTGTATCCGGTACAGTCATATTTTTTCTTCCCCGATTCATTATTTCCTAAATTTTTCATTAAAAGGAAAAATCTCATAACTAATAATAAATTCAAAACGAATCTTGAAATTTTTAAATTAATGAGTTTTTGGTTCCCGAATATCCAACTGACCAATTAATTTCTTATAACGTACTCCATTTTTCTTTGACAAATAAGTCAGCAGTCGTTGACGTTTTCCCAGAATTTTTCGTAGACCTCTTTGCGATAAAAAATCCTTTTTGTGCAATTCTAAATGGGAAGTAAGTCTACGTATCTTATTGGTGAAACTGAATACTTGAAATTCAACAGATCCCTTGTTTTTCTCTTTTTCTTCTTGTGGAATAACTGAGATGAATGAATTTTTGATCATAAATTTTTTTCATCTTTTTCTTTCTTTTTTGTGGATTTTACCGATCGGGAAAAATAATAAATTATTATGCCAGTAATTTTTGTCTCTACCAGATAAAAATTTAGATTTATTCATATACCACTTTTTGACTTCATCCAAATCGAATTGAAAATTTGATTAGATAGAAAATAGAAAAGGGTATTTTTGCATTCACGAAAGAGAATGATTTCTTTGTATATAAAAAAAAAAAAAAAGATTCTGCGGATTTCCTCCTAGATCCAGTTGAATGGATATGAATACACTATTTAATCAAGTATCATGTACTAGAATGTAACAGGATATATGTATATTTTTTTTTTGCTTTTATCTACTAGATATCTCGCATATTATCTGATTAGATAGGAAATATATCATTAGATAATTCTGAATCGCGGATACATATGTATCCTTGACATACTGAATCGACTGCCATTATTGGTATCAAACCAATAACGATTCATACAAGCTAAATCTTCTAATCGGTAATTGGGCCAAAGAAAGAATTTGAATTTAGTGAATTTATTTGTATCTGTATTAAGATGCTTATTCAAAAATTGTCTGTAGTTTTTTATCTTGTTTTCATTGCAAAATGCTGGATTTCTATCCACAACATTCCAATTACAGGAATTGAAACAAATTAGAATTCTTAATTCTCTACGACGTCTAGGAGATAGAATATTTTCAGGAACAAAAAAATCATAATGATTTTTGTCTCCATTCGCAAGCATATTGTTATATCGTCCAATGTATCTATCGAAACTTTTCTTATCAACATATCTTTTTTTTAGGTATTTTCCATTAGTTTGGTTCTTATTGATCAATGAAATACCTATGGTTTGATATATAATCAATTTTACACCCCTTTCTAGAAATAGACGAATTGGTTCGATAATCAATATTCCTTTTTTTATTAGTTCTGTAAGAGCTAGATCCTTTTGAATCAGCATCACATCCAGACACATCTCTCCTCTTTGAATCGAGGATATAACAATTTCCTTTGTATTTATTAGTCTAAGTAGGAGACAATATACCTTGATATTATCGATCATTCTTTGATTCAAGGAGTCATCCCATCTTAATTGAAAAAGGAAATATTTTTTCAAGAAAAAATAGAGTTCTGCTTCCTTATTGCTTTTGGATTGTTTTTTCTTTTTATGTTTTTTAATTTCTGATTTCGTATGATTCTCTTCAACATCTTTTTTTTTTTTTTGTTTTCGTAGATCTGATCTAAGATCTCCTTGGCCTTGTTGTTCATTTTTTTCTTGGTTGGAATTTTCAAATTCAAGATATTCTTTTTGATTAGATGATATATGAGGATTCTTTTTTTGATTTAAGTTAATGTTATTAGATTGACTAAGATTTTCATAGAAATAAAAATTTAAAAAAAGTAATTGAATTGGTATGATCTGTGGTTTAATTTTATACGCATTAAAAAGTAGCCCAAATTCTGGGAAGAACCAAGGTTCTGGATTTGATATCTTATGATATAATCTTTCTTCATTCATTCCTATCCAATCAAAAACAAAAAGTTTTTTTTTTTCAAGTTTTTGATAATTATTAGTTTCAGTCTTAAGATTTTTATTAATCTTGGTATCGATATGCGCATTGATCCAAGCTTCAATATCAATATTTTTTCTAATAGAAAAACAAAGAATTCTAGAATCAAAATATTTTCTATTCATATTTTGATCCATATCGACAATATATCCTTCCTCTAGGTAATCATTAATAACTATAGTTATTAATATATAATATGATTCGGCTTTCATTGTGTATAAATTATATGGAATTTCTTGGTTCCCATTTACTTGTAATGTAGATTCATAAATATATGAGTCCTCTTTATTCCCATAATTCATATATTCATGTGATAAAAGATCATATCTGTAGTGTTTTTTCAATTTTTCTTTTTGACTCGTTAATGAATCCACTGCATCATAATTATGATTTTGTTTCATGTAATGAATTAATTGGTCTTTTTCTTTTTTATATGAATCCAATTTTATTGAGTCTTTATCTTTATTTTGAATTATATAATGTTTATTTACTTTATTTCCCCATTTTTGGGGTACTAATCGAAACCATTTCGTCTGAGATAATTTGTATTGATAATGATCCCTTAACCAGTTTTTCCATTCATTTATTTCAGACTTATGAATTTTCTTGTACCTTGATTTGGTATCAAATATTCCTTGTGTCATACAATAATTCTTAATTGTATCCCTAAGAAATGGATAAGTTCTGTCATAGTGAAGTATAGATCTCAAGTCATACTTGTTAAATAATTGAGTTTGCGATAATATGTAAAATACATATGCTTGAGACAAGGAGGATAAGTTGTAATAAATATTTGAATTATTACTAATTTCAGTAATAAGAGTAGTACTATTAATACTATTAGAAAAGGACTTTTTTAGAGTCGAAATAAAGTTCATTGTATTTTGATTTGTTTCATCGTTGTAAATGGTAGATTTATTCAAATTTTTTTTTTTTGATTCAAAGAAAAGTTGTATATTGATACTGAAAATATGGAAGATATTTATGTATATTTTTTCGATGAAAGATTTCATAAAATAATCTGATTTACGTAATAATCGAATGTATTGTCTTTTGAGTATCTGAAAAATATTTTTACACGATTCCAATCTTTTACCATCACAAATTATAGCTATTTTTTTATTGTCTTTTGTGATTTGTTCTATTTGATTCCTTGTTGTGAGTGTCCTATCGGCAAGATCTTTCATTTTTTTTTCTATGAGTGAATAACTTGTCCAATTCATAGATTGAATTTGAATACTCGATTCACGAGTAATCTTATTAGGAGTTTTGTCATTTTTTTTCTTTTCATGTGGTTCATATACTTTCACTTTACTCAATTTAAATAAGAAAATTGGGTTTACTTTTTCAAATTCTTTCATTATTTGTTTTCGAATTAGAACTATTGGGAGGATCCATCCCGTTCTTTCTTTCCTAACTTTCAGAAACCATTTTTTTCTTTCTTTGAAAACTCTTAAAACTCGAAAAAATTTCTTTTTTACTTTTCGAATTTTTTTTTCGAGTTCCTTATAAATAGGTTCAAAAAAAGGAGATTGTTTTCGGGGAGAACCGAAGGGAAGCTCTGCTTCCATTCCCCAGATTGTTAAAAAACAAAAATTTTCTTTTTTTCTTTTTTTTTTCGTTAGACTAGATCGTACCTTAGGCTTTCGCCAAGGTTTCAGACAGAAAGGAAATAGAATCTTTATCTGAATACCGTCTGTTAACCAATCCTTTGGAAATTCTGTTTCTGATAATTGAACACCATTATAGGTGCATTTAACATGCATTTCCCTATTCCATTCTTTCAAATCCTCGTCCCACTCGGGGAATTGGAATAATAATATACGACCGATATTTTTAGCTATTATCAATGAGGGCAATATAATGTATTTTCTAAGAAAAGATTGCGTTATTAACATGGAACCCCTTATTGCTTGAGCAAATATAATGGTATCCCAAGTTTCGGATATTGCTATCCGTATCCGTTTATTTTCCTCTTTCTTTTCCTTGTATTTTTTCCCTTTTTCTTTTGTCTCTTCTTCACATTCGGAAATTCTCAATTCTGGTTCTCTTCTCAGCCAATTCCTAAAAATTCTATTTCTCATTTCAGATATATCAAAAAAAGAGAAAAAAAATGTTTTGTCTATTCGATCCAAAAAAAGTGCAGAATGCATATTTGCTTGAAACATTTCCCAAGTAACTGTTTTACGTCTTTGAGCACGCATGGATCCTTTGATTATATCCCGACGAAAATCAGATTGTTGTGAGTAACGTATCAAAGCTACTTCTTCCACTTCATCATTATTACTAATACTATTATTAGTAGTAATAGAATTGGTATTTTGGTCGTTATCAGTATAAATTACCACACGTTTGGCTTTTCTTGAACGAAGCCCGGGATCTTCGGTTGATTCTTCTTCATTTTCGTCCTCTTCTTCTAAACCATTGGTCAATTTATATGACCATCGAGGAACCTTTTTCAAAATTTCTTCTATTCCAATAGATTTATTTCTAATTGTCGTTTCATCATTGAGATCAGTTGTAATTCCATCAATTCGAAATTTTAAAGCTTTTGCTTGACTTTCTAAATCAATCGTTTTTTGTTCTGCTAATAAAGACAACAAAGAAAATTTTTTCAAATTAGAACTATGTGTGGATTCAAAAGAAAATTTACCTATTGATATTGAGGATAAAGAATTTCCAATAAAATTCAATACCGATTCCCCA